AATCTCTATTTGATGGGGCTTCTTCCTATACCTATGAATTCCATTGGACCCAGAAAGGAGACATTGGAAGAATCTTTTTGGTCTTCCAATAGAAATAGGTTGATTGTTTCGCTCCTGTATCTTCCAAAAGGGAAAAAGATTTCTGAGAGTTGTTTCATGGATCCGCAAGAGAGTACTTGGGTTCTCCCAATAAAGAAAAAGCGTATCATGCCTGAATCTAACCGGGGTTCGCGGTGGTGGAGGAACCGGATCGGAAAAAAGAGGGATTCTAGTTGTCAGATATCTAATGAAACCGTAGCTGGAATTGAGATCTCATTCAAAGAGAAAGATAGCAAATATCTGGAGTTTCTTTTTTTATCCTATACGGATGATCCGATCCGCAAGGACCATGATTGGGAATTGTTTGATCGTCTTTCTCCGAGGAAGAAACGAAACATAATCAACTTGAATTCGGGACAGCTATTCGAAATCTTAGGGAAAGACTTGATTTGTTATCTCATGTCTGCTTTTCGTGAAAAAAGACCAATTCAGGGGGAGAGTTTCTTCAAACAACAAGGAGCTGGGGCAACTATGCAATCCAATGATATTGAGCATGTTTCCCATCTCTTCTCGAGAAACAAGTGGGGTATTTCTTTGCAAAATTGTGCTCAATTTCATATGTGGCAATTCCGCCAAGATCTCTTCGTTAGTTGGGGGAAGAATCAGCACGAATCGGATTTTTTGAGGAACGTCTCGAGAGAGAATTGGATTTGGTTAGACAATGTGTGGTTGGTAAACAAGGATCGGTTTTTTAGCAAGGTACGGAATGTATTGTCAAATATTCAATATGATTCCACAAGATCTATTTTCGTTCAAGTAACGGATTCTAGCCAATGGAAAGGATCTTCTTCTGATCAATCCAGAGATCATTTCGATTCCGTTAGAAATGAGAATTCAGAATATCACACATTGATCGATCAAACAGAGATTCAGCAACTAAAAGAGAGATCGATTCTTTGGGATCCTTCCTTTCTTCAAACGGAACGAACAGAGATAGAATCAGATCGATTCCCGAAATGCCTTTTTGGATCTTCCTCCATGTCCTGGCTATTCACGGAACCTGAGAAGCGGATGAATAATCATCTGCTTCCGGAAGAAATCGAAGAATTTCTTGGGAATCCTACAAGATCAATTCGTTCTTTTTTCTCTGACAGATGGTCAGAACTTCATCTGGGTTCGAATCCTACTGAGAGGTCCACTAGAGATCAGAAATTGTTGAAGAAAAAACAAGATGTTTCTTTTGTCCCTTCCAGGCGAGCGGAAAATAAAGAAATGGTTGATATATTCAAGATAATTACGTATTTACAAGATACCGTCTCAATTCATCCTTCGGAACCAGATCCGGGATGTGATATGGTTCCGAAGGATGAACCGGATATGGACAGTTCCAATAAGATTTCATTCTTGAACAAAAATCCATTTTTTGATTTCTTTCATCTATCCCATGACCGGAACAAAGGGGGATACGCGTTACGCCACGATTTTTTTGAATCAGAAGAGAGATTCCCAGAAATGGCGGATCTATTCACTCTATCAATAACCGAGCCGGATCTGGTGTATCATAGGGGATTTGCCTTTTCTATTGATTCCTACGGGTTGGATCAAAAAAAATTCTTGAATGAGGTATTCAACTCCAGAGATGAATCGAAAAAGAAATCTTTATTGGTTCTACCTCCTCTTTTTTATGAGGAGAATGAATCTTTTTCTCGAAGGATCAGAAAAAAATCGGTCCGGATCTACTGCGGGAATGATTTGGAAGATCCCAAACTAAAAACAGCGGTATTTGCTAGCAACAACATAATGGAGGCAGTCAATCAATATAGATTGATCCGAAATCTGATTCAAATCCAATATAGCACCTATGGGTACATAAGAAATGTATCGAATCGATTCTTTTTAATGAATAGATCCGATCGCAACTTCGAATATGGAATTCAAAGGGATCAAATAGGAAATGATACTCTGAATCATATAACTATAATGAAATATACGATCAACCAACATTTATCGAATTTGAAAAAGAGTCAGAAGAAATGGTTTGATCCTCTTATTTCTCGAACTGAGAGATCCATGAATCGGGATCCTGATGCATATAGATACAAATGGTCCAATGGGAGCAAGAATTTCCAGGAACATTTGGAACATTTCATTTCTGAACAGAAGAATCCTTTTCAAGTAGTGTTCGATCGATTACGTATTAATCAATATTTGATTGATTGGTCCGAGGCTATCGACAAAGAAGATTTGTCTAAGTCACTTCGTTTCTTTTTGTCCAAGTCACTTCTCTTTTTGTCCAAGTCACTTCTCTTTTTGTCCAAGTCACTTCCCTTTTTCTTTGTGAGTATCGGGAATATCCCCATTCATAGGTCCGAGATCCACATCTATGAATTGAAAGGTCCGAATGATCAACTCTGCAATCAGTTGTTAGAATCCATAGGTGTTCAAATCGTTCATTTGAAGA